CCGCTATTCGGAGGTTCGAATCCTTCCGTCCCAGAGCATCCGCATTCTGTCTTTTTTACAAATGGAATTGAGTTCAAAACCCACACAGATATAACTAAATTTAATTGTGATCTAATGCAGGCAAGATAGGCTAATAGATTCGATTTTTTGCTTTAAAAATGAAAGGGGGTTAGACGGACGGACATATACCTCGTTATTTATATGTAAGGAGTTGAATTCCTTATGTCGTGTGTGTATTTCTATCTAAATTTTATAAACTATTGATATTCTCAAAGATGCAGTAGGATTGATTAAAGTTCCTATGCGAACCATGTTGAGGTAAAATAACTAGGAAGAACAAATATTTCATTTAGGTCTGTTTCGTTTTGTACCTAGACCTAGAAAGTTTATGATATTGTAAACAAAGGGTACTTCTTTTCGGGGGGGTTATAACTCCCGACGGGATTGGGGGAAGTAGATAGGAGTTAATCAACAACAAAAGGTGTCAATTTGAATATCTACCCGAATCTCATTTAGAATCTAATTATCAAAATACATACGTAACATGTGTATTTTGAAACTCAATTTTTAGGTATTTCGTATTTTGCTCGTTATAAAATAACGAATGAATAAGTATAAATTTATGTAATGGTTGAAAGTAAGGGTGATTCAGACACTCTATTCGCCTTAATAGAAAATGAATTGAACCCGAAAAGAAATACGTAACGTATAAAATGAGGAAATATTCCTATCTTATCGATCTTATCTATATAACATACCCTTTGATCTCAGTAAGAAGGGTTGACGGTTTTTGTGAAAAAAATCATCATATTTGTTTTTCCAAGTTAGAATTTCGATATAGCTATCGCTTTTATTGAAATAAATCATTAATGGCTTAGTTCGAGAAAAATGGATTTATTTTTGTCTTTTATTGTAAATGAAAAAAATCCCAATACACTCATGATGCTGAATTAGGAATCTTTTTTACATTTATGCACTTACTTAGCTTATATTTATTATAGAACTATAATATAACTTTCTATTTCGAATTTCTATTTCAAACCCTATACTCCTAGTATTATAAAAAAAAGAGCTATATAAAAATCTATTAATTCAATTCTATACGTATTACGTATTGCGTATATTATTTAATGTATTAAATTCAATTTAATGTAAATAATAGAATCTTTGTTTAAATATTTTTTTAATATATAAGAAAGTATAGATTTCTATGTACCGACTAAACCAATGACTATTCATGATTCCATAATTGAATCACTTTTATACCGGTTCAAAATTTGAGGAATGTTATGGTAAAACTTCGTTTGAAACGATGTGGTAGAAAGCAACGTGCGACTTGAAGGAGATGATCTAGTGTGGATTTTTATATCCACCATTTTATATAGAAAAAGGTGCTCTTGGCTCGACACCTCCTGTTCCGTTAGACTATAACCCCCTAAAAGCGTGGGTTATAGTTAATTCGTGGTGGAGCTCGAGTAGAAAGTCTTGATTCATTTCTTAAGAGCAAGAATCCAGGGTTAGTGTGAATCAATAAATTAGAACAACTTCGTAAGTATATTTTTCACAGAGAAATCGAAAGGATCCAATTCCACCAAGTTTCCAATCAAAAGGGAATTTTTGTTGGAATCGATAAACCCTTTTCGAGAAAAAGTATATCGTGAGAGAATCAAGCGTTTGTATGATTCTTTTCTTTGATAAACAATCACAAAAAGGGTATGTTGCTGCCATTTTGAAAGGATTAAAGATCAACGAAGTAATGTATAAACCTAACGATTCAAAGCAAAGAGATTCCGAAACAAGGAAAGGCCCTTTTCATTCTCAATTGTATCAACAACTGGATTAGAATGAAGAATTCAAATAGAGGTTAAATAAGCCAGACAAAAAGGGGTTTAGAGACCACTCAATATATGAAATGTTTCTTTTGAGCTATTTGAGAGTTATTCAACTTGAGTTATGAGTGCAAATGGTTTTTTACGGAAAGAAGAATAAGAGCAAAAGGGTACTTAATTCTTAGTCTAATTAATTTGATGATTTTATGGATCTATTTGCCATTCTAATTTTATATCTACACAACTTGAAAAAAAAAAGAAGAATCCAAAATCATTTTTCTTGAGCCGTACGAGGAGAAAACTTCTTATACGTTTCTAGGGGGGTATTATTCATATAATCTATCCCAATGAGCCGTCTATCGAATTGTTGCAATTGATGCTCGATCCCGACGAGAAGGAAGAGATCTTCGGAAAGTTGGTTTTTATGATCCGATAAAGAATCAAACTTATTTAAACGTTCCCGCTATTCTCTATTTTCTTGAAAGGGGTGCTCAACCTACCGGAACTGTTTATGATATTTTAAAGAAGGCAGCGGTTTTTAAAGAACTTCGTCCTAATGAAATTCAATTCACTTAATGAAATACAACAAGAAAGAGACTTGAGCGAGTCGTATATGGTTTGATACTTTCTTTTTTTGATATAATCCTTTCTTTATTTTTATTTGATATAATCCTTTCTTTATTTGATATAATCCTTTCTTTATTTTTATTTGATATAATCCTTTCTTTATTATTCACATCTTTTTTTGCTCTATATTTATATGTCTAGAAAAAAGATCAAGTGAACAAACGAAGAAAGTTATATTGACCAAGTCACTAACTGTAGGAATTGGATCTAGCAATAGACAATTCCGACATTCCTTTCAACTAGATGGTTTTCCTTGGAACTATACTAAAAAAAGAATGAATGTATAGTTATTGATCTTTTTTCGACTTATTTTTTATTTCTATCGACATTCCTTTCTAAGCATGTACCTTATTTAGATAGTGCCAATCCAACAAAAGTTCTTTTTTTATTTGTTCAATTGATTCTTTTATTATCTTACATTTTCAATGAAATTTATATTATTTCTTTTTTTTTTTAACAGACATATTGACAAGAGTGTAGTGAACAAATATAATTCAAGTGTAAATGGGTCCAGTTTTTTTCTATTTGTCCTACATACAAAACACAATTTTTGTTTTTTACTTTATTCAAAGTTATAAAAAAATGAAAAAAAATCTATATAATGTAATGAATGAGAATATCTAAGAAGTGCTCTATCATTTTTTTATTTGAAAATTTCTTGTATTGTCAGTTGATCTTCTTTTTATTAGACTCTAAAACTTACTTTCGTTTTTTATATTTTTTGCTAATTCAATGCTTTGGTTGTCTTGTCTAATTTCTTTATTTTGATCTCGATTGTATCTACATACTATACTCTCTTTGGGTTGCTAACTCAACGGTAGAGTACTCGGCTTTTAAGTGCGGCTAGGGTCTTTTACACATTTGGATGAAGTAAGGGATTCGTCCACACCATCGGTAGAATTTGTAAGACCACGACTGATCCTGAAAGGAATGAATGGAAAAAAGAGCATGTCGTATCAATGGAGAATTATGCAAAAATTTCGTTATTATTAGATCGGTACAAAAACTTTGGTTGAATTTTTAGAACGAAACGAAATTAATTCAAAATTGGGTCGATTGAATACATGGATCGAGCCTTATGGCTCTAATTAGAGGGAAAAAAGCAACGAGCTTATGTTCTTAATTGGAACGATTAACCGCCCTAATTAAACGTTAAAAATAGATTAGTGACTGATGCGGGAAAGGCTTTTCCAGGAATGGATTACAGATCTTTAGTGAATCCTAACTATTAGCCATTTTCCATTCGATTCCAAAAAAAATGGAGATGAATGTGTAGAAGAAACAGTATATTGATAAGGATACTTTTTTTCCAAAATCAAAAGAGCGATTGGGTTGAAAAAATAAAGGATTTCTAACCATCTTCTTAGCCTATAACTATAAAGAAAGAAACCAATTAGATGGAAAAAAGTTAGAGAGTCCGTTGATGAGTTTACCTGTCTCCGAGGTATCTATCTATTATTTTGTACTAGAATACCTTGTTTTGACTGTATCGCACTATGTATCATTTTATAACCCCTGAAAACCTCTACCTTTCTTTTTGTTTCCGATCTCATTTAAAATGGAGGAATTCCGAGGATATTTAGAACTGGAGAGATCTTGGCAATACTTTTTATATCCCCTTATCTTTCAGGAATATATTTATGCACTTGTACATGATCAGGATTTAGATTTGAATAGGTCCCTTTTGTTGTCAAAAAAAAATAGGGGTTATGACACAAAATACAGTTTACTGGTTGTAAAACGTTTAGTTATTCGAATGTATCAACAGAATCATTTGATTCTTTCTGTTAATGATTCGAACAAAAATGAATTTTTTGTGCCCAAGAAAAATTTGTATTCTCAACGGATCTCGGAGGGATTTGCTGCTATTGCGGAAATTCCATTTTCTATCCGCTTAATCTCTTCCCTAGAAGGAAAAGAACTAACAAAATATAAAAATTTACGATCAATTCATTCAATATTTCCCTTTTTAGAGGACAAATTTTCGCGTTTAAATTATGTGTTAGATATATTGATACCTCACCCCATCCATTTGGAAATCTTGGTTCAAACTATTCGTTACTGGGTAAAAGATACTTCCTGTTTACATTTATTGAGATTCTTTCTTTATGAGTATTGTAATAGTGTTATTACTCTAACGAGATCTGTTTCAATAAATCAGAATAAAAGATTCTTTTTGTTCTTATATAATTCCTATGTGTGGGAATGCGAATCCATCTTCGTTTTTCTCCGGAACCAATCCTCTCATTTACGATCAACATCTTACGGAGCCTTTCTTGCACGAGTCTATTTCTACCGAAAATCAGAACATTTTGTAAAAGTATTTACTAAGCGTTTTCGGGTTATACTTTGGTTCTTCAAAGATCCTTTTCTGCATTATGTTAGGTATCAAGGAAAATGGATTCTGGCTTCAAGGGGTACATTTTTTCTGATGACTAAATTGAAATATTATTTTGTCAATTTCTGGCAATGTACTTTTTCCCTATGGGTGCAACCGAGAAGAATCTATACCAATCAATCATCAAACCAGCCCATTGACTTTAT